TCGTTGTAAGGCTTGTTGCAAAACTTGTTGTCGGACCTGATTAATTGCTCTTTGTTTTTCAAAGAAAAGAGTTTCATTTTTGTAATTTTCTAATCGTTCCAAACTATTGCAAGTAGCATTAATCAAATTTCCTTTTTCTCGTTCTATCTCATAATATCCATTCGTTCGATACTCATCTGCTTCGATTTCCACTTTTCGTAATCTAACCCGAGCTCTTTCGAGCTGTTCAATGGCTTCTCTACGTAATTCTTCTGAATTTCGAATAGTACTCAAGATCCTCTGTTTTCGCTTATCTAATAAATCATTTAATGAAAGTAGATTATCTTTCCATTCATTTCATAACTAGAATATCTCTTCCCGAACCAAACATGAATCTTTCAATTCATTTGGCTCTCACGCTCAATTGTTTCTTTTATCTTTATCTTTGATTAATGGGCATTCCCATATCTTTGAACGCAATGAGCCTATCCTCTCTTTTCTGTTCTTATTCAAAGATCTCGAAACTGATCTAACATCAGAATCTTAGGAGGACTCTTCAGACCAGACAAAAAATAAAAAATTGTCAGCAAAGTTGTTTCTTTATTTGTTCTTTATTTACAACTTCTTTCCAAAAATAAAAAGATTTTAAAGAAGAAAGAATTCTATTCTTTCTTCTTTATATGCTAAGATAAATTAATGCTATGATAATTTAAATCAAAATCCTAATAGAATCGAAAGAGAATTGAATAAAATTATGAACTTCATTACTTCATTCTTTTTATTATTAGAATAGAATGAGATTTCGATCTTTTTCATCCAAAAAATTCTCTTTTTTATACAAAGATTTTATACAAATACAATACATAGGTCGTCGATTCGGCAGTGGATAAAAAAGGGGGACCCATCTTTCCAGTTAATGGTTCAAAGAATTTTATCCATATGAGTGTTCTACATCGGATAAATTCCTTATTCTTCCTTTTTTCTTTTTATTCTTTTTCAACCTTTTTGGTACTTTTAGTACTAACGTAGTGGTAGAAAGAGTACCGTGCTATGCTGTGCCTAGACTTCAAACAATTTATCTTTAACCATGTAAAAAAACTCAACATTATTGGTTTATAGCGAAGAGAATCAAAGTTCATTTACCAATTAGTCACGAAATGCTATGGTTCTTACATATGATTTCTGAAGAAAATCCAATTCCGAAGTAATTCGTCGAGATTGTGCACCTTTTGTTCCTATTTCTACTATAGAAATATAAAAAAGAATACATAAATATAAAGAAAGTGCAGCCGGTTAAATCCAACCTATTCTTGAAATACACAACTCGCACACACTCCCTTTCCAAAGAAAATCAATACACCCAGCACTACGCTTAGATTTATTGGATTTGTTGCTAAAATATCGGTATTAAACTCGAAACTACCAGCGGATGGCCAGTGCCCCACGGGAACAAAAGAATCGGTTATATTTTTCATATACTCTTCCCTTATAGATAGAACTAATAAAGAACAGAGTTCTTTTTGTATCACTCCACTTATTCTTATTAATGGAATTTGAGAATTCTCAAATTTCTTAGTTATGGTTATGCTTTTATTATTCTTTTTTTTTTTTACATTTTTATTCTACGATGAAATTCAACATTAAACAAAAGGATTTGCAAATAAAAGAGCTAATGCCACGACCAGTCCATAAATTGTTAAAGCTTCCATAAAAGCTAGACTAAGCAATAAAGTACCTCGTATTTTACCCTCCGCTTCTGGTTGTCTCGCAATACCTTCTACGGCTTGGCCCGCAGCAGTACCTTGACCAACCCCAGGTCCGATAGAAGCAAGTCCTACAGCCAATCCAGCAGCAATAACGGAAGCAGCAGAAATAAGTGGATTCATGGTAAGTTCCTCGCACCAAAAAAAGAAATGGTTAATGATACAACTAACCAATGAATTAGTACTTAATCTCTTTTTTTCTACTTCTAATTTTATTATATTACCTTACTACACTTCTTTTTTATTTTTTGATCTTTTTCACTAAAATCTATCGGGTCGAAGTAGCTAAAAGTTCCAAATGGAATTCAGAATATTACTGAATTGTCAGAACTACTTCGATAGACCTTTTTTCCTTTCTACCTTATGTAAATAAATATGAATACGGTTTTAGTCATTGCGTTTCCTTGTTTCTAAATTCTTCTCTTTTTTCTCTTTCATTCAATTCACAATCAAAGACAAAATAGAAAAAGGACTTATATGGGAATCCGTCTAAATGCAGTGGGCTAGAAAAAAAAGAGATAGGGGTAATTACCATTTAACTAGTAACTATTTGTTCTTCCATAACGTAACTCACCTGCACTTTTTATTCTTTTTTATTCTCTTAAATTGTATTCTGAAACCATTCTTCAAAACATACACAAGAATTTCTATTCATAGGTATTATACATATACATGATCCCCAACCCTTCTTTATCTTCCAAATTCTGCAATATCATATATATTTCTTCATATATACATACATGTAGCTATTTGCATTCTATTCTCCAACCCAGTGGATTATATTGAACCCCGAACCCCCGCATTGCTTGAATTGGGATAAGCTTTCAAAATTAAAAAAAGACTATTTTGAAAGTGAGTCAATGATGACCCTCCATGGATTCGCCTATATAAGCCGCAGCTAAAGTTGCAAAAATAAGAGCTTGAATACCACTTGTAAATAATCCAAGAAACATAACAGGTATAGGAACTACTGAAGGCACTAAAGAAACAAGAACAACAACCACTAATTCATCAGCCAATATATTCCCGAAAAGTCGAAAACTAAGAGATAAAGGTTTTGTGAAATCTTCTAGAATATTAATTGGTAAAAGTATTGGAGTTGGTTGAATGTATTTCCCGAAATATCCCAATCCTTTTTTCCTAAGACCCGCATAGAAATATGCCACTGACGTGGGTAAAGCTAAAGCAACAGTAGTATTTATATCATTCGTGGGTGCAGCTAACTCCCCATGAGGTAATCTTATAATTTTCCAAGGTAAAAGAGCACCTGACCAGTTAGAAACAAAAATAAATAGGAACATCGTTCCTATAAAAGGAACCCAAGGACCATACTCCTCTCCAATCTGAGTTTTGCTCAAGTCTTGAATAAATTCAAGAACATATTCGAAGAAATTCTGACCGTTGGTCGGAATGGTTTGCGGATTCCGAACAGCTATGATGACTGAACCTAATAAGATAGCAATTACAACCCAAGAAGTGATAAGTACTTGGGCATGAATTTGTAAACCTCCTATTTGCCAATATAAATGTTGGCCTACTTCTACACCTGATATATCGTATAACCCTTTGAGTGTTTTAATGGAACATGGTATAACATTCATATTGTCCTCTAACAGAAATAAAATTTCAAAAAAGTGATTATTTTGATTCAACCATCTCTTTCTTAATTCACCTATATTTATTCATGAATTTAAGTTATGAATCGTATATTTCGGATACCAAGAAATCACATAAAAAAAAATACCAATCATTTTTCTCTTTTCTTTTCAATATTATTTGATATTGATAGTCAAAACATAGTTCAAACTCCAAAAGATGCAAACCAAAATAGTAACAATCAAAGAGAGTTCACCAAAAACAAACTAATCTTCTTCTTTCTTCTTCTTCTTTCTTCTTCTTAAGAGTAATGATAAGATAATCAACCATTTTTTAGATAACTAGAATGGCCCTCACAAATTGCAGATACTAATTTGGTAAGAATCAATCGAATCGAAGCTATAGCATCATCGTTGGCTGGAATAGAAAGATCTGCAAGATCTGGATCACAATTTGTATCGATTAAACAAATCGTCGGAATACCCAAAATGACACATTCTCGAAGAACCGTATATTCTTCTTGCTGATCCACGATAATTACAATATCGGGCAATCCCGTCATATATTTGATCCCGCCAAGATATGCTTGCAAAGTAGATAACTTTCTCTTCAACATTGCTGCATCTCCTTTAGGGAGACGATTGAGTTTCCCCATCCTTTGTTCTGCTCTTAAGTCCCTGAACTTCTGAAGTCTTGTTTCTGTAGTAGACCAATTCGTTAACATACCGCCAAGCCATTTTTTATTAACATAATGACATCGAGCCCTTATTGCTGCTGATGCTACTAAATGCGCTGCGTTCTTTTTGGTGCCAACGATTAAGAATCTTTTTCCCCTACTTGCTGCATCAAAAACTAAATCGCAGGCTTCTGATAAAAAACGAGCAGTTATAGTAAGATTTGTAATATGAATACCTTTACGCTTTGCCGAGATGTAAGGAGCCATTCTAGGATTCCATTTATTAGTAACATGACCAAAATGAATTCCTGCTTCCATCATTTCTTCCAAATTGATGTTCCAATATCGTCTTCCCATTTTCCCACACTTTCTCTTTTTCTTTTTTTTTTCAAAGAAATTCAGTATCTTATGAAATAAAGAATTGTTCCGACGGAACCTTCTACCAGGATTGACCATTGATCTACGACCCAAACTATGAATTTAATTCTTTCTTTTTTATTTCATTGATTATTAAATCCATAATCGGACCAGAGAGTGAAAGTAAAAAAAAAGAATAAACCTCTTGTTAGGATACATTACATAAAAGATTGGTCTGATGTCTCATGGAAAGTTTTTGGGGCACAAGAACAAAAGAATTCTCTATGGTGTAGCAAAATATCGCTCATTTCCAACTCGAATAGATTCTTCCTTTTGATTTTCAAATGAATGTTTTTGTCTTGCTTTGAACGATGTACTAATTTGTTGAATCCGGTACCAACCGGTATAATCCCCCCCAGAACAACATTCTCTTTGAGGCCTTTCAACCAATCAATACGACCTCGTAGAGCAGCTTTTGCTAAAACTCGAGCAGTTTCTTGAAAACTTGCTTCGGATATGAAACTTTGAGTATTCAAAGATGACTTCGTTATTCCCAATAAGATTGCCCGATAACAGATTGATTCGTCCAAAACGCGCCCTGCTCGTTCTGCTCGCAACAATCCAATAAATTCCCCAGGTAAAAAAACATTAGACATTCCATCTTCTGAAACCAAAACTCTTGATGTTACTTGACGTACAATAATCTCTAGATGTCTATTATGGATCTGTACCCCCTGGGATCGATAAACCTTTTGTATCTTATTAACCAAAGAGATACGACTTTGGGCTATGGTTAGTTCAGCTCCAATCAAGAATCCCCAGGGGATCCCAAGAATCCTTCGAATACGTTCGTCCCAACCTTCAACCCTTCTTTCGAGGTTCATCGATATTGAATCAATTGAACGAACTTCTAAGATTTGTTCTACTTTTGGAAGACCTTGCGTTATGTCACCAGATCTCGATTTTTCATAGATAAATGTAATTAATGTATCTCCTTTATAAAAGGTTTCCCCATAATGACCATGGACAGTTGCTCCTGGAGTGACCAAATAGGGCTTAGCTGATCTTATAACTAGAGAATCAACATAAACAATGAAAATTTGACCAGATTTTTTTATGCGTGATCCATATTTCAATAGATATACATTTTCACAAAGGAATTGTCCAAGGCTAATTATTGTCCATGCCTCTTCACAAGAATCGTGATGGAGAAAACACCAATTCAAATGGAATGAATTCCAAATGATGTTACTGCAAGTATCGGGATTATAAATCCTACTATTTTCATCTAGGAAAAAGTATTGAAATGGAAGTACTTGAAGCACTTGGAAAGTCTGTTGAAAATTTTCAAGCAAAAAATATTTCTTTAAAAAGACTTGATTATAAGTTCTTAAATAGTAAGATGAACGAGAATTTACTATTCTAGGCACAATAGTACCTAAAGGACCCAACAAATACCTAATTGGAGTCATGGGATCCAATTCTTTTGTCGCATTATTATATCTCGAAGTATTGAAGGGGCCAATTCGAGAACAATTGGATGATGACAAAATTAGGAAAGATTGGCATTCCTTATTTCGATTCAACAACGTACCAAGAGTTCCCTGATATTGGGGAAATAATGGAATCTTCGCCTTGGAATCAAAGGGATTTTTTCTATGGATACAATCTAATTCATTATTGGAAAGAAATCCTGAACCTGCCGTATCATACCTTTTTTCGGTATACGAAAGAGTGGACTTTACGAACTCAATTCGGATGAAATAACAAAACAGATCATTTGTCCTTATTTCAACAAAAGAAGCATGAACCTTTTCTTCTATAGAACTCTTTTTTTCTTGGTCCCAAGTCAATACTAAGCAAGCCCGAACTAATTGAATACTTGTGTGAGAAATTCCTCGAATTGACTTGCCATTTTCATAAAGTATATAATTGACAATTCGAAGTTGGACATTATTCTTTTCCTGCAAGAGATCCTGGGAGAAAAGTGTTGATAAATTTATCCCATCAGCTATTTCATATGTGACTACGGGCCGAACCAAAACAAAAGACTTTTTTTTGGTAGGTGTAATGCGTTGGACATAGATCCAATTTTTCAATTTTTTTGATCCTTTAGAATCTTTTTTTTTTCTTCCTGGCGGTATCAAAATGCCACTGTGCCTAGATATTTTATCCACCTCTCCAGAAAAATGAATATCTCCAGAAAATATTTTCAGTTCTATACTTTTCTTTTTTCTCTCCACTCGGACTAATCCACCTACTCGACTTCTTGTATTTAGATTTAGAACAAGTGGTGTATCTACTCCAATGAGACTATTGTTCCGGACCATTATGAGCGAAGATCCAGGTAAGATATGTATTTCCTCGGGAATGAAAAAAAATGGATCTACTTTCATTTGCGTTTGGCATTTCGGACTAAAATCTTTTGCTCCTCGATACTCAATGAAATCTTCTTTTTTTACGATTGAATCTACTTCGACAATCCCATATTTAGTAATTCCCGAACTGCTTCTTCTGTATCGCGGATCATCAAAATAAGCAAGAATACTATTTCTACGTAAAATACCATTTATAGGTATTTTAATCGAAATACCAAAACAGGGTATTAGTTTATTTTCTGGTTCTTGATCATATTGTAAGGGAATCACAAATCTATTTCTTCGCTTTTTCGCCAAAGAATTTTCTTGACGAATATAAGTAGAAGGCTCTATGAGATTCCAATGACCCTTAGATATGATTTGATAAGGTTTTGAATAGTCAAGACTTTCCCTATCTTTTTTACCAAAAGTATCCAACAATTTATGTCTTACTTGATCATTAGTCAGTGAGAAATCAAAGATATCTTTGAGAGAAAAAGAATTAGCATTCATTTGATCTTGATCCTTGTGGAGTGAAAAAGATACTATATTGGAATTGGATCTGCATAGACCTCCTGCTAATATCCATAGATGACTTGTTTTTGGTAATAGATGAACATTACTATATGGATATTCGGGCGTATGATAGCCATCAGTACTCCAGTGCATTTCTCCTTCTGACTCAGAATAAATATGTTTTTGAACCCTCTCCTTAAAATGAAAGGTGGACGTTTCGGCACGAATCTCGGCAATCACTTGTTCTGATTCTACA